GGCCGAGTTACAGGCAATAAATTGTAAATTTATTCACGAATTAGATTCTTCTACCATTTAGTTTAATAGTCAAAGTAATGATTTTAAATTGCAAATTTAAAGGTAAGTAATTTTTTAAACTTAAGGCTTAGAGCCTTTCTCTATAAACAACTTTGAAGGTTGTCAGTTTATTCCTTAACTTAAATCCTTAGAGAAAGTTGAATAAAAATGTACAGCTGATTAATCTAGAAATTGTTAAGAAATTAATTAGAAAGGCAATGAGTAGGTTAATTGAAGGGAGGTTAAGTTTTGGTTCAGAATAACTAAAAATTAGGGAAGTTATTAGAATCCGAATGTATACAAAGAGTATAATTAAGGTTATGATGATAAGAATGAGTGAAAGTAGAAAGAATCTACTATAAATTATTCAATTAATAGTGAATCATTTAGGTAAGAATCCCAAAAAGGGGGGTAATCCTCCTAATGACAGGAAATTTATTATGAGTGAAAGTTTAATTGATTTATTTTGGTTAATAAAAGAGGGAATTTGTCTAATAAAAAATATTTTTCCGTAATTAAAGATTAAAGTTAAATTGGCAGTGATGATGAAGTATACGGTTAAATATAGTATTCAAATTGAAAATGACGTTATGAGGGCAGAGAGTATTCAGGCGATATGGTTAATAGACGAAAAGGCAAGGATTTTTCGTAAGCTAATTTGATTAATGCTTATAATTGTTCTTACTACTAATGATAGGATAATGATGATAGATAGGAATTTTGTTTGAATTTGCCTATTTATAAGTAGGATCATTGGGGCAATTTTTTGTCAGGTTAGAAGGATTGTACAGTTAATTCAGTTTAAACCTTCTATAACTTCAGGAAATCAAAAATGGAAAGGTGCTGCTCCCAGCTTTGTGAGTAAAGCTGAATTTAATAGAGTTTCGAAGGTTAAATTTATTATGGGGGTAATAAATTCTCTTGAAATCAATATTAAAATGATTGAGAGTAGGAGAATGAGGGATGCCAGGGTTTGGGTAATAAAGTATTTTAGGGAAGCTTCTGATGAGAGCCTGTTTTTAGATGAATTTATAAGAGGAATAATTGAGAGGAGATTAATTTCTAAGCCTATTCACATTCCTAATCAGGAATATGATGAAATAGCAATAAGGGTTCCAATTAATATTGAGTTAAAGAATAGAATTTTATATAATTTTATAATTAAAAAGAGAAAGGCCGGGACTTTCATAATCAGGGTATGAACCTAATAGCTTATTTAGCTTATCTTTTTATATTTTAGTATATGATGTATAGAAATTTTTGATATTTCTGGGGATAGTTTAATTCTATCAAATATAGTGAAGGTAGATAGCTACATAATTTATTCTATCAAAATAATCCTTTTGGTTCAGGCACTTCACTAAAACTTTCTTGACAAATTTTGTTTCGTAGATTACATAAGTTGGCTCAAAGTGTAAATTTAAGGGATCAATAAAAATTATGCATTTTGTTAGAATGGGTCTTTAAGGGAAAATTTTATTTTTGGAGTAAAATAATCCAATGACAGGATTTTCTGTTTGGGTCAGATTAAATGATTATTCAATGGAGAGCAAAAAATAGGGGTTTTGCTTATTTTTTACACTCAATTAAAATTTAATAAATTATAGTTATCCATTTATATTTTGATTTAAGTTATAAATATATTATAAAATCTTATATATATATATTAGAGTTATATATATATATATAAATATATTAATTATTAATTGAAGATTAAATTAGATAATAATAATCAATAAATATACAATTATCTTATATAATTAATAAATACATATTAGGAAAAATATAATTATATATAAAAACTGTTCTTATTATTATTAATCTATTTATCTTATATTTAATAATAACTTAAATTATAATAATGTTAAATTATGAATTATTATATTTAATAATATATTAAAATTTTAATATAATATAATTATTATTAATTTATTATATATAAAATTAAATTATAATTTATAAATAAATAAGTATATATATATAATATTTTAATTAATATATAATAAATATATTATTTATAAAAAAAAAAAAAAACTATGTAAATACAAAACATAGATATTTCATTGATTTTAATTTTTAATTATAATATATTGAAATTTGGTTTAAATTAACAATATATCCTATAATTTATTATTAAAATGAATTATGTAGATATGATCCGAGTGCTTGTCTATAAAGTATAAGAGTTAAATTGAAATATAATAAGTTAATTTTAAATTTTTTAATAGGATAATCTATTTAATAATTTTCTTTGTAATTATGTATTATAAAGTAAATAATAATGGGGGATTTTAATTCTATGGGGGTAGAGTTGAAAGTGATAGGTTTTTCTAAAGGTGTTTTTTAAAAGGGGGGAGTATTCCATTTTTGTGTTGATTTTATTAAAATGGATGTTTAAAAAGTTTTATTTTGGCTTAAAATTTAACTTTATAATTTATGTATATGTGATTTATAGATAAGTTTAAATTTTAATAGTTTAATTTTATTTAGCAGTATAGGGTCTTAAGCATTAGGAAAATTTAGACTTAGAAATTTATATAAGTACAAACTTAATCTGTGCCAGCAGTTGCGGTTATACAGATTGTGCATGTTAAATTTATTTAATGTAATTGAATGTAAAATATTTTAGGTTAATATTAGGTTTTTTAGGTGAAATTTAAAATTTAGTGTAATTTAATAAAGTGCTTTTGAAGTTAGGAAATTTCATTATAAACTAGGATTAGATACCCTATTATTGGAAGTGTAATTTATAAGTTAAAATTACTAATAGTTATGGTCTTTAAAATTAAAGAATTTGGCGGTATTTTAGTCTATTCAGAGGAACCTGTTTTTTAATCGATAATCCACGATAAGTTTTACTTTAAATTTTAATTTGTATATCGTCGTAGTTTGAGCATTTTAGGAGAATTTTAATGTTCAATTGATTTGATTATAAGGGAATTCAGATCAAGGTGCAGTTTATTTTAAAGTTAAAATGGGTTACATTGTAGGTATATTTGGTTTTTGAACTTTAAAAGTCAAGATAAATTGGATTTGAGAGTAATTTTATATGTTTATTTAAAATGATTATGCTCTAAAATATGCACATATCGCCCGTCGCTTTCATTTAAAGTGAAATAAGTCGTAACAAAGTAGGCTTATTGGAAAATGAGCCTAGAATGCAAGTTAGAGCTTGTTATAAGTATTTTATTTACATTAAAAGGGAAGTTGTGAAATTCAACTTAATTTGAATTTAAAAATTTAATTAGTTTGAATTTATAGGGGTGTTTGATCAAAATATTGGGTTTCTTATTATTGTGAAAGAATAGATTTATTTATTTATAGAGTAAAGTATAGTGATAGAAAATTTTAAGGTTTAAAATAGAAGGTTTAAATTTCCGTACCTTGTGTATCAGGGTTTACTAAAAAAAATTAATTATTTAATTTTCTCGAATTATGAAGAGTTACTGGTGATATAAGGGTTATTGTAGTAAAAATATCCTTAATATCTTAGTGGAAATGAAATGTTATTCGTTTTATAATATATCTAGTTTTTTAGGAAATAAATTTAATTTAATACCTGGGTATATTTATATAATTTATAATATGAATATAGAAGGGTTTAAATAACTTAAGGGATGAGCTTTAAGTTAAATTTTTATAATAAAAGTGATTTTAATAATAGGTAGGATTAGAATTTTCCATCTTTTAAAGGATGTTATAATTTGTTATTGAAATTTAGTTATTTATATTTTATTTAAGTTTTTTACTAAAATTAATTCTTTAATTTTGAAGGGTTAGGAATAATGGTTGAATTAGTAAATTATTATGTAAAATTAGGTGTTTATGAAAGGTTAGAGTAAGGAACTCGGCAAATATACTTTTCACCTGTTTATTAAAAACATGTCTTTTTGATAATTATTTAAGGTCTGGCCTGCTCAATGAATGTTTAAATAGCCGCAGTATTTTGACTGTGCAAAGGTAGCATAATCATTAGTTTTTTAATTGAAAGCTGGAATGAAGGGTTGGATGAGAAAGTTTCTGTCTCACTTTAATTTTATTTGAATTTTATTTTTAAGTTAAAAAGCTTAGATTTTATAAAAAGACGAGAAGACCCTATAGAGTTTAATAGGTTTAGATTTTTATTATTTTAGGATTTTATATTGATTGATTTTTAACTTATTTTGTTGGGGTGATATAAGAATTGAATTAACTTCTTTTAATAGAAACATTGGTTAATGAGTAATGGATCCTTGAATTTGGATTGAAAGAATAAATTACCTTAGGGATAACAGCGTAATTCTTTTGGAGAGTTCTAATCGATAAAAGGGATTGCGACCTCGATGTTGGATTAAAGTTTAATTTTGGTGTAGAAGCTATAATTTTGAGTCTGTTCGACTCTTAAAACTTTACATGATCTGAGTTTAGACCGGCGTGAGCCAGGTTGGTTTCTATCTTTTATGAGCTAAATGTTTTAGTACGAAAGGACCAGATATTTAAATAAGATTTTTTATGTGAATAAAATTGTTATTTTGGCAGATTAGTGCAATAGATTTAGAATCTTTATATGTAATTGTATTACAGATAATAATTTATTTATTTGATTTGTTGTTGTTATTTATTTCTAGATTGATTTTAATTGTTTGTATTTTGGTAGGAGTTGCTTTTTTGACTCTCCTTGAACGTAAGGTTTTAGGTTACGTTCAGATTCGAAAGGGTCCTAATAAGGTTGGTTTTATAGGTTTATTACAGCCTTTTAGAGATGCAATTAAACTTTTTACTAAGGAACAGACTTTTCCTTTAATAGCTAATTTTAATATTTATTATCTATCTCCAATAGTAAATTTGTTTATTAGTCTATTATTATGGATATGTATACCTTTTATAAGTGTTTTCCTTAATTTTGATTTATCTATTTTATTTTTTTTAAGAGTTTCTAGGTTATCAGTTTATACACTTATATTAGCTGGATGGTCTTCTAATTCTAGGTATTCTCTATTAGGGAGATTACGGTCTGTAGCTCAGACTATTTCTTATGAGGTAAGTTTAGCTTTAATTTTAATATCTTTTATTTTTTTGACTCTTAGAATGAATTTTCTAGATTTTGTTTCTATTCAGGTTTATACTTGATTATTAATACTTATGTTTCCTTTAAGTTTAATATGGGTAATCTCTGGTTTGGCGGAGACTAACCGTACGCCTTTTGATTTTGCTGAGGGGGAATCTGAGTTAGTTTCAGGGTTTAATATTGAATATAGAAGAGGGGGTTTTGCAATAATTTTTTTGGCTGAATATGCAAGTATTCTATTTATGAGAATAGTATGTGTTCTTTTATTTTTAGGGGGAAATATTTTTTCTTTTGCTTTTTTTATTAAGTTGACTTTTGTTTCGTTTTTCTGGGTTTGGGTTCGGGGTACTCTCCCTCGTTTTCGGTATGATAAGTTGATGTATTTAGCTTGGAAGAGATTTCTTCCCAGATCTTTATATTATTTATTATTTTTTTTTAATTTTAAGATGACTGTGTTCATCTTATTAATGTAGTTAATAAAATTTAGTATAAACTAATAGAGAGTTGTTATCTCTTTTTTATACTTTCAAAGTATATACTTATACAAGTTCATTAGTTATGAATAAATAAGTTTATCTCAGGCGTTGAATAATAAGGGATTAATTAAATAATAAAGGAAATAGACAACAGTAAGGATTTGACCAGTTAAGATATAGGGATCTTCGACTGGTCGTGCTCCAATTCAGGTAAGAAGAACTACAATTCCTACTATTGTTCAGAATAAAGTTTTATTAATAGGATAGAATTGATTTCTTATGAAGTTTTTTTTGTTAACAAATGGAAGAATAATTAAAATAGCAATTCTTATAACTAGAGCAATTACTCCTCCTAATTTATTAGGGATTGAACGAAGGATAGCGTATGCAAATAGAAAGTATCATTCAGGTTGAATATGAACAGGAGTTACTAAGGGATTGGCAGGTGTAAAATTATCTGGATCACCAAGTAAATAAGGATTTGTTAATGATAAGATAATCAAGGTTGCAGTTATAATAATAAATCCTAATAAATCTTTAAAAGAGAAGTAAGGGTGGAATGGGATTTTGTCTATGTTTCTGTTAGTACCAAGAGGATTATTAGAACCTGTTTGATGAAGGAATAATAAATGAATTATTACTAAGGCAGTAACAATGAAAGGGAATAAGAAGTGAAATGTGAAGAATCGGGTTAATGTAGCGTTATCTACTGCGAATCCTCCTCAAATTCATTGAACAATGGAAGTTCCTAGGTAGGGAATTGCTGAAAGTAAATTAGTGATTACTGTGGCCCCTCAAAATGATATTTGTCCTCATGGTAATACGTATCCTAGGAATGCAGTTGCTATTACTAGAAATAAAATAATTACCCCTACTAGTCAAGTATGTATTAAGTTGTAGGATCTGTAGTATATTCCTCGTCCTACATGTATATAAATGTTAATGAAAAAAAATGAGGCCCCGTTTGCATGAAGAGTTCGAATAAGCCAACCATAGTTTACGTCTCGACAAATATGAATTACTCTATTAAATGCTATATCAATGTTTGGGCAGTAATGTATGGCTAGGAAAATACCTGTAATGATTTGGATTCCTAGGCATAAACCTAGTAGTGAACCAAAATTTCATATTAAAGAGATATTTGAGGGTGAGGGAAGATCAATTAATGAATTATTGATGATTTTGATTGCTGGAGATATTTTTCGAAAAGGTATTTTCATTAGTATTTAGACCGTAAGGGCCCTCTTTTTGTGTCAATAATTTTTACGATGGCAATAAGTGCAATAAATAGATAAATGATTATGAATGTAAAAACCATGTTTATTGGAAGATAGGTATACTTAATTATGGATGTTCTTATATAGTTAACTTTGAAGGTTGTCATATTATTATTAATAGGACTATCAGAAATAAATAGGATTAAAATTGGGATTATAATACAGTTCAAGGTGATTATTAAAGGTGCAAGTGATTTTAGACTAAATATAAACTTTTCATTGGAAGCGATTCTTGTTATGTAAATGAATAGGATTAGTATTCCGCCAATTATTACAAGGAATAGAATGTATGAGAATCAGAAGTTGAAACAGAAATTTCCTGATATTAAGCTAATTAGGGTAGTCTGGATTAGAAGGATTAGACCAAGAGAGAGTGGATGAGACAGGGAAATAAATATAATTGATAGGGCAATATTTATAATAATAAGGGTTATTTCAGGGAATAGTTTAAATAAGATATTAATTTTGGAGATTAAAGATAGGGTTTTCTCTTTTCCTGATGTTTTAAAAGTTTACCTTATTTTTGGTTTACAAGACCAATATTTTTATTAAATTATTAAAACTAATGATAGTATATTTGTATTCAAGTGTAGTAATGTTTTTTAGAGGTATAATTATGTTTAGCTTGAAACGAAAGCATTTATTATTAATGTTATTAAGAATTGAGTTTATAGTTTTGGCTTTGTATTTTACTATGTTTCTTTATTTGGGGACCTTAGGGAATGACTATTTTTTTTCTATAATTTTCTTATCTTTTAGAGTTTGTGAGGGGGCCCTAGGGTTGTCAGTGCTAGTTTCAATGATTCGTACGCATGGAAATGATTATTTTCAAAGGTTTAATTTATTATGATAAAGTTTGTGTTTGTTCTATTAGCCTTGACACCTTTAGGGTTTATAAATTATTATTGACTAATTAGTTTTACTTGAATAATGCTAACTTTTTTATTTATGTTAAATTTTAGTTTTAATTACATATATATATATATATCATACTTCTTAGGCGTGGATTTAATTTCTTATTTATTAATTTTACTTAGATTTTGGGTATGTGCTTTAATAATCTTGGCTAGTCAAAAAATTTATTATAATGGATTTTGAAGGCGTTTATTTGTATTGGTAATGGTTATATTAATATTATCTTTATTTTTGGCTTTTAGGTCAGTAAATTTATTTATGTTTTATATTTTTTTTGAGGTAAGGTTAATTCCAACATTGATATTAATTATTGGTTGGGGATATCAGCCTGAGCGTTTACAAGCAGGAATTTACTTATTATTTTATACTTTACTTGCTTCTTTACCTATAATGATTTCTATTTTTTATTATTATAAATTATATGGGACTTTAGATTTTTATTTTTTTTCTAATGAATTAACTGAAATTTTATTATATATTTGTATAAATATAGTTTTTTTTATTAAGATTCCTTTGTTTTTTGTTCATTTATGACTTCCTAAGGCCCATGTAGAAGCTCCTGTTTCAGGCTCAATAATTTTGGCTGGTGTTATATTGAAATTGGGGGGTTATGGTTTAATACGTATAATAGTAATTTTTATGGGTGTAGGATTATCGATTAATTATTGGTTTATTGGGTTAAGTATAGTAGGAGGATTAATTGTTTCTTTAATTTGTCTTCGTCAAAGAGATATAAAGGCTTTAATTGCTTATTCTTCGGTTGCTCATATAGGGTTAGCAGTTAGAGGAATTTTAACATTAAATTTATGAGGTATAAGAGGAGCTTTAATAATAATAATTGCCCATGGGCTTTGTTCATCTGGTCTTTTTTGTCTTGCTAATCTTAACTATGAACGCCTGTCCAGGCGTAGCCTATATTTAAATAAGGGGTTAATTAATTTGATTCCTAGCCTTTCTCTATGATGGTTTTTGCTTGTTTCTTCTAATATGGCAGCTCCTCCTTCTTTAAATTTAATAGGTGAAATTATGTTAATTAATAGAGTTCTGTGTTTTGAAACATTTAATATAATTGCTTTAATATTGATTTCGTTTTTTAGAGCTGCCTATTCTTTGTATTTATATGCTTTTAGACAGCATGGAAAATTTTACTCAGGGCTTTATTCTTTTAGGATAGGGAATTTTCGGGAATATTTACTTTTATTATTACATTGATTACCCTTAAATATATTAATTTTGAAGGGGGAATTAATGTGTTTATGATTATATTTAAATAGTTTAATAAAAATATTGATTTGTGGAGTCAAAGATGTACATATGTATTTTAGATAATTATTAATATTTGTTTATGTTATTTTGTATTGTTTTTAGTATTAAGAGTTTGTTTGTTTATGGAAAGAATTTGATTAATGTCTTTTGACTTGGTTTATTTTTTAGAATATGAGGTTATTCTAATTAATTCTAGGCCTGTAGTTATAACTGTTTTAATTGATTGGATATCTATATTGTTTATGAGATTTGTTTTGTTTATTTCTTCTATAGTTATTTACTATAGAAATGAGTATATACATGGGGATTTAAATTTAAATCGTTTTATTTTACTTGTAGTTATATTTGTTTTATCAATAATACTATTAATTATTAGGCCTAATTTAATTTCGATTTTACTAGGATGGGATGGTTTAGGGTTGGTTTCTTATTGTTTAGTAATTTATTACCAGAATACGAAATCTTTTAATGCTGGGATAATTACTGCTTTGACTAATCGTATTGGAGACGTTGCTTTATTGATGGCAATTGCTTGGATATTAAATTATGGAAGTTGAAATTATGTATTTTATTTAGAAGAGTTAAAAAATGATATTTATATAATAATTATTACTTTTTTAGTAATTTTAGCAGCTATAACAAAAAGAGCTCAGATTCCTTTTTCTTCGTGGTTGCCTGCAGCAATAGCAGCTCCTACACCTGTATCTTCATTAGTTCATTCTTCTACATTAGTAACAGCAGGGGTTTATTTATTAATTCGTTTTAATTATTCAATGAGAGAGGGTATAATAATGCTTTTACTTTTTATATCTAGAATAACAATGTTTATGTCAGGTTTAGGGGCTAATTTTGAGTTTGATTTAAAGAAGATTATTGCTTTATCAACTTTGAGACAGTTAGGGCTTATAATAATAGTACTTTCTTTAGGGGGCTATAAGCTTGCTTTTTTTCATTTACTTACACATGCATTGTTTAAAGCTTTACTTTTCATGTGTGCGGGAAATGTAATTCATAATATAATGAATTGTCAGGATATTCGGTTTATAGGGGGTTTAGTTGTTTCTATACCTTTAACTTGTGTATTTATAAATATTTGTAATTTGTCTTTATGTGGAATTCCCTTCCTTTCGGGGTTTTATTCTAAGGATTTAGTTGCGGAGGTAATGTCTATAGATTATTTGAATTTCTATATTTATGTAATTTTTTACGTGTCGGTGGGTTTAACAGTAAGTTATAGTTTTCGTTTAGTATATTATTTATTTGTTGGTAGTTTAAATTTTGTGTCTTTAATTAACCTTTCAGATAATAGATTTGTTATGCTTCGAGGTATAGGAGGTTTAATTATTTTAGTAGTAATTATAGGAAGAACCCTATCTTGATTAATCTTTGATTCTCCGTATGTAATTGTTTTATCTAGATTTATAAAGGTTTTAACTGTAATGGTAATTTTATTAGGGGGTTCAGTAGGATTTTTAATGTCTAAGTTTTCACTTGGTTATAAAAATTTATCTTTAGAATTTCCTGGGCTTTCTCATTATTTAGCTGGAATATGAAATATACCGGTATTGTCTACGTTTGGGGTTAACTTATTTCCTGTAGTTTTAGGCAATTTATATATTAAATCTTTAGATCAGGGTTGGACTGAATTTTATGGGGGTCAAAATATTTATTTTCAGTTAGTAAAAAATTCAGGGTTAATACAGGCGTTATTAAGTAATAGAATTAAATTATTTTATATACTAATAATTATGTTATTTATTTATTTTTTAATGTATTCAAATAGCTTATGAATAGAGCGTGATATTGAAGATATCAAGGAAACTTAATGTTTTTGGGTATTTATAAAAATAAATTATTTTTACATTGAAAATGTAATGTTTTAGAGCTTAAACTATATAAATAGAAATATTAACGTATTACGCTATTATTTAAGTTAGAAGCTTATTTATTTATATTTCTTTAATTGGAAATTAGTTTCAATTTTATCATTAACAGTGATATACCTCTATTTTGGTTTCAATTAATAAATAAGGGTTATTTAACCATATTTTTAGGTCGAAACTAAATGCAATGTTTTGCTTCTTATTTGATAAGATAAATTGATTTTCAATACTTTTTAAATGCAAATTAAATGTTATAGTTAACTATTATCCTATTTAGTTCAGTTGAGAGCTCCTTGGTTTCATTCATGAAATAGGCCTGCCAAGAGAATTAGAATAAAAATAGAGGTTACAATAGTGTAGTTAAGCAAGTTTCTTGTTGTTAATCTAATTACAAGAGGAAATAGAAGGGTGATTTCGACATCGAAAATTAGGAAAATGACTGCGATTAGGAAAAAGTGAAGAGAGAAGGGAAGTCGAGCGGTTGATTTAGGGTCAAATCCGCATTCAAAGGGTGAACTCTTTTCTCGGTCAATAAATGATTTTTTTGAGATAATTCTGACGATGACTAGCATTAAGGATGTAATTATAATGATAATGAAACCTATAAGAGTTAAATTGAAAATTATTTATACTAGAAAACTAGATCTTTTGATTGGAAGTCAAATATAATTTTTATACTATATAAATTATCTACCTCATCAGTAGATTGAAATGTAAAGGAATAATCATACTACGTCTACAAAATGTCAGTATCAGGCAGCAGCTTCAAATCCAAAGTGATGAATTTGTGAAAAATGATTTGTATAATGTCGAATTAGACAGACTAGTAAAAATGTTGTTCCAATAATTACGTGAATGCCGTGGAATCCGGTTGCTATAAAAAATGATGATCCATAAGCAGCATCAGAAATTGAAAATGAAGATTCGTAGTATTCATAGCCTTGAAGGGCAGAAAAATAAAGTCCAAGGATTACAGTAATTATTAGTCCTTGAAGGGCTTGATTAAAATTATTTTCTATTAAGCTATGATGGGCTCATGTAACAGTTAGTCCAGAGGTTAAAAGAATTAAAGTATTAAGGAGGGGGATTTGGATAGGGTTAAAGGTTTGAATTCCTTTGGGAGGTCAAATTATCCCAATTTCAATTGCTGGGGCAAGACTATTATGGAAGAATCCTCAGAAAAACCTAATGAAAAAAAAGATTTCTGATGTAATAAATAGGATTATTCCTCATCGCAATCCTAAGGTTACATTTATAGTATGAAGACCCTGGAATGTTCCTTCTCGGGAGATATCTCGTCATCATTGGTATATAATTAAGATTATAGATAAGAAACCTAATAATAGTAGGTTAGAATTAAGTATATGAAATCATTTGATGATTCCTGTTATTAGAATAAGGGCTCTGAATGAACCTAAGATTGGCCAAGGTCTAACATCTACTAGGTGAAAGGGATGATTTTTATGCATTAGTTTACTTCTCTTGAGTAAAGGGTAGAAAGAACTGCGAATACATATGATTGAATAATTGAAACTGCAGATTCTAGTAAAAGAAGAAGAAGTTGAACAATAATAAGTATATTAATTATAATGATAGATAATGATGATCCTGTATTTCCTAGGAGTGTTATTAGGAGGTGGCCTGCAATTATATTTGCAGATAATCGAATCGCCAGAGTCCCTGGGCGAATAACGTTTCTGATAGTTTCAATACATACTATAAAAGGTATAAGAATAGGAGGAGTTCCTTGAGGAACAAGGTGAGCAAATATATGAGTAGTGTGATTAATTCATCCAAATAATATAAATGTTAATCATAAAGGAAGGGCTAATCCTAGAGTTATAACTATATGACTAGTTCTAGTGAAGATGTATGGAAATAAACCTAAGAAATTATTAATTAAAATAAATGAAAATAAAGATACGAAAATTAAGGTTCTTCCGTTAGATTGGGGACCTAAAAGTGTTTTAAATTCTTTATGTAAAGTTGAAATAATTTTAATTCATAGAATGTTAAAGCGAGAGGGAATAAGTCAAAATGATGCAGGAATAAAAATTAAGCAGAGAAGACTTCTTATTCAGTTAATAGATAAATTTCAGTTAGAAGAGGGGTCAAATGATGAAAATAAATTTATAATCATTTTCAGTTAATTTTGATTTGATTAGTTTTTTTTATTGAACTCGTTTTTTGTATGTATATAAATGAATAGAAATTAAGGGAGTTAGTAATTAGGAAAATTATAATGAAGTAAATTAATAGGTTGAGTCAATTCAAAGGGGCTATTTGAGGAATCAAAAATTAATATTTTATATTTACTTCAGCTTGACAAACTAATGTTATTAATTAACTAAATTTTTCCATTAGAAGTAATCGCTAATTTACTATTTTAAGGTTTAAGAGACCATTGCTTGCTTTCAGCCATCTAATGAAAGCTCGATTATTTTAGAAATTCACTTAATGAAGAAATTAGGGGAGATTCTTTCAATTACAATAGGTATAAAACTATGATTAGCTCCACAAATCTCAGAGCATTGACCATAAAATAAACCTGTTCGTCTTGAAAGAAAACTAGTTTGATTTAATCGGCCAGGGGTTGCATCAATTTTAACTCCTAAAGATGGGATTGTTCATGAATGAATAACGTCTGCAGCAGTTACAAGTATACGTACTTGTGTTTTGAATGGAACTACAATACGGTTGTCTACATCAAGGAGGCGGAAGTTTCAATTATTTATTTCATTTACTGGAATCATATAAGAGTCAAATTCTAGGCTTTTGAAATCTGAATATTCATAGGATCAGTATCATTGATGCCCAATTGTTTTAATTGTAACCAGAGGATTATTAGTTTCATCAAGAATATAGATTAAACGTAAAGAGGGTAGGGCAATAAAAATTAGAGTAATTGCGGGTAGGATAGTTCAAATTAATTCAATTAGCTGACCTTCAAGTAAATAACGGTGGATAAATTTGTTGAAGAAAAGTCTTGTTATTAGTTGTCCTACAAGGATTGTAATTACTGTTAAAACTAGTAATGTGTGGTCATGAAAGAATGATAGTTGTTCTATTAATGGAGAAGATCTATCTTGAAGAAGGAGGGTTTTTCAGGTTGCTATTTCTAAAAAAAGTTATCCTTTATATATGGGGTTTAAGTCCATTGCACTAGTCTGCCATATTAGAAGTTAGCAGACAATATAGGAAGTTCTGAATATCTGTGTTCAGCAGGAGGTATTGCTTGGAGTCATTCAATAGAAGTGGTTATGTTAAGGGGAAGAATTCTTTTTCGCTGAGTAATAAAGGCTTCTCAAATAATAAAAATTAAGAATAAAACTCCTACTAGGGAAATGATTGAACCAATCGAAGATACAATGTTTCATAGGGTGTAAGCGTCTGGGTAATCAGAATATCGGCGTGGTATACCTCTTAATCCTAGAAAATGTTGGGGAAAAAAGGTTAAGTTTACCCCAATAAACATAATAAGGAATTGAGTTTTACATAGTTTTTCATTAAGGGATAAACCTGTGAATAGAGGGAATCATTGAACGAATCCCCCTATAATTGCAAATACAGCTCCCATAGATAAAACATAGTGAAAATGAGCTACTACATAGTAGGTATCATGAAGTATAATATCAATTGAAGAGTTAGCTAGGACAACCCCGGTTAAACCACCAACTGTAAATAGGAAGACAAAGCCGAGGGCTCACAGTATAGAGGGGGAATAATTAATTTGGGTTCCGTGAAGAGTTGCTAATCAACTAAAAATTTTGATTCCAGTTGGAACAGCAATAATTATAGTAGCAGATGTGAAGTAGGCCCGGGTATCAACATCTATCCCTACTGTAAATATGTGATGAGCTCATACGACAAAGCCTAGGAGTCCAATTGCTATTATAGCATAGATTATTCCCAATCTTCCAAAAGCTTCTTTTTTTCCTCTTTCTTGCCTAATAATATGGGAAATTATCCCAAATCCAGGAAGAATAAGAATGTAAACTTCTGGGTGCCCAAAGAATCAGAATAAGTGTTGATAAAGAATAGGATCTCCTCCTCCTGCTGGGTCAAAAAATGAGGTATTAAGATTTCGATCTGTTAGAAGTATAGTGATTGCTCCTGCAAGAACTGGGAGAGAAAGAAGTAACAGAAGTGCAGTGATTGCAACTGCTCAGACAAACAGAGGTATTCGATCAAAAGTTATACCTGCGGGTCGTATATTGATAACAGTAGTAATAAAATTCACTGCTCCTAGAATTGACGAAACTCCTGCCAGGTGGAGTCTAAAAATTGCTAAATCTACAGAGGATCCTCCATGGGCAATGTTGGATGAGAGTGGGGGGTAAACTGTTCATCCTGTTCCTGCTCCATTTTCTACTACTCTTCTCATGATCAGAAGAGTAAGGGAAGGGGGTAATAGTCAAAATCTTATGTTGTTTATTCGTGGGAAGGCCATATCTGGTGCTCCTAGTATTAGAGGTACTAATCAATTTCCAAAACCTCCAATTACAATGGGTATAACTATGAAAAAAATTATAATGAATGCATGGGCGGTTACAATAACATTATAGATCTGGTCGTCACCAATAAGAGTGCCAGGATTCCCTAGTTCTGAACGAATTAGTAATCTTAAAGAAGTTCCTACTATCCCAGCTCATGCCCCGAAGATAAGGTAAAGTGTACCAATATCTTTATGGTTTGTTGAAAATAATCATTTGTTCGGTAGAAT